TCGTTAAATTCAATAAAAAAAAATAGAAGACTTGAAATGAAAGTTTCTTTCTCACATCCATTACACTGTCGTAACAAAAATATCGGATGCGGCAATATAGAAATGTTTGGTACATGAAGTCGTGATCTGATAGCTATACATCTAAATAGACTTAGATAGATAGAAATTCATCTTGATCTGGAATCAAAGAACAATAGTGGAAATGGCTCTTATCTTGTGACTTGAAAGAGAAGATTGAATCGGAAATATCGACAAATTCTTTCCTTTCCAAGTCCAAAGAAATGAAATTAAAAAAGGGAGGTGGCCGGCTGTTCTAATTCAAATTTCATCTCTATCGAATTTTAATATCAGAATAGCGGATATAGTTATAATTAAATGGGTCAGGTCCACTTACTTTTTCTTTTGTTTTGTTGATTTCGAATCTTTCCGGTGGATTTGCTTGGTATAATGGAAAATAGGGATCTTTGGCGATTCAAGAGGCGGCTTATGATTATTCATAATAATGCAAATTTTCCGAACAAATGTTCCATTTTTTAACTAGAACTACTATACTCTAACTCAGTATAATGATAACGTATTATCCGGTTAGTTCCTTTTTTATTCCAAATACAAAAAAAAGCCCCTTATCGGATTTGAACCGATGACTTACGCCTTACCATGGCGTTACTCTACCACTGAGTTAAAAGGGCTTATTTGATTTCATTCCCGGACGAGTCACTATGTAGATAAAATCTCTATATGCAAATATATTATATACATATATATACAGTATACTCATAGTGACTAGTAGCTTATTTTTGAATAATCCAATGGATTTTCCTAGAAAGTCTAGGGTAAAATGAATTGTTTCAAGACCCGCCCTAATTTCTTTTATTGAGATGATCCTTAATGAAAACAAAATTCACTTAATTGATACATAACATACACGTACACTTACTAATTTGATATAAAAGAAATTTCAAGACATTTCATCGAATCATGTCATGAAGAGATTCTACTCCTCCCCTTGAACTAAAGTCTTAAAGAACATTTTTGATAACTTTTTGATTTTGCTCCCGCTTACTAGATTAGATTTATCTAGAGAATGTCGATTCTAATGAACGATTCATGAATATGAATGACGAATCAAAAAATTCTATACAATTATGAAAAACGGAAGGATCCCCCGGATCTGATCATTCCATTATATTGACAATTTCAAAAAACTGATCATACTATGATCATAGTATGAGGGCGGTTGGTCAAGTTGGCCCCCATCGTCTAGTGGTTTAGGACATCTCTCTTTCAAGGAGGCAGCGGGGATTCGAATTCCCCTGGGGGTAGGGTACTATGAAAGGAAGTTGATCATGGATTACTAATAAGCCTAAAATGGATTCTTCCTGGGTCGATGCCCGAGCGGTTAATGGGGACGGACTGTAAATTCGTTGGCAATATGTCTACGCTGGTTCAAATCCAGCTCGGCCCAATAATCCGCTAATCTACCATGAGATGGTACAAACCCCCCTGTCCTTCAGAAAGACCCCACGAAGATAAAAAAAAAGAATCCAATTTTCTGCGAGATCCCCTATTTCCTTTCCCCGGGATTGTAGTTCAATCGGTTAGAGCACCGCCCTGTCAAGGCGGAAGCTGCGGGTTCGAGCCCCGCCAGTCCCGACGGATCAAAATCAAATAAATACATCAATTCATTTTTTCCCTTCTATGAACTAGTAAAGGGTGGCGAGGGGCATACTTTCATTCCCAAAGCAAAAAGGAGTCTTTATTTCGTTTTGCTTTCCTATTTTTTCCATTTCGCTTTTATTGTTTGTTTAGGTTTAGAACTATGTAATTAATCGAAGCGGAAAGGCAATCTGATGATCCTTTATCAGACGATTGTCCAAGGAAGACGCAAGGCAGGTTATAGAAAAAACAAGGAAACAGATGATAAATAAAGGAATTTTGGATTGATTGAGTCAGGAATCCAAATTTGGATTCGGTATGGATAAAAGAACTTCCTATGTTATACTATTCAAGTCTTGACGACGGGTTGATTTGATAGATCAGATATTGTTATTCATGATATTGATCCGATTCAAGATCATCGAGAGGTAATTCATTCATTGAATTTACAGCCGAAAGATTTATCATCTCTAGGGGATTAAATCCCGAGTTATTGCGAAGTAAAAAAACCGATGAGATTATGGAAGTAAATATTCTTGCATTTATTGCTACTGCACTATTCATTCTAGTTCCTACCGCCTTTCTGCTTATCATTTACGTAAAAACAGTCAGCCAAAATGATTAATTCAAATGAATTTTCAAATTCATTTGAATTAAACTTTCCTTCTGAGTTCTTATCAAAAATTGACGAAGTCAAATGAAAAGGATTCCAATTTCACGTCTTAACTTAAATGAAACGAGCGCACTATAATCAGCAGTTTTCTAAGAGATAGATAGTATGGTAGAAAGATGCATCTTTCTACCATACTATTAACTAATAAGGAAGGGGAAACTTTGCCTATTTTTAACGCCCAAACCCTGATATGAAATAAGTCGATAAAGAAAAAATCGCCTTTCTCCAATTAGAAAACAAAGAGTAAATGCCCATGACTCGCCCGAGTCAAGATCTTATTATTGCCCAGTCTCTCGTTAGACAACCACCATCCCTATATCATTTCTCATAGAAAGTGCGTATACACGTAACAAAACGACTTCTTCTTTGAAGAGTAAAGAGGGAAAGAAATAAAAAAAAGGGGGGGTCCGTCTTCCTCAGTATCCATCTATAAAGATAGTAAGAGCCCATTCCCGTTGATTGAAATAGAAAATTTCGGAAGAATTTGAGGTTGGAATAAATTTCCAATCATCTGAATCCCTTTCTTTTCGAAATACAATACAAGGGCGGGAATCGATGAAATATCTCTTTAATTGAAAATTGAAAGAGTATGATTCATATCATAGATTACTCGATTGGAGTCCAATGAGATTCCAAATTCAGAGATTTTGATTTGAAATAGTTTCAAATGCGTTGCAGAACGATCTATAAAACAATTGATACGGTTTGATTTTTGATTCCTGAACTCAATTAGTAGTACTTCTAGAGCCCACTTCTTCCCCACACTACGAGTGAAAGGGAAAATGTAAAGACTACCATTAAAGCAGCCCAAGCGAGACTGACTATATCCATGTGCATTATGTCCCCTATCTCTATAAATACGAAGGAATTATTCCATTATTCCTCACTAATAATAGTGGAATCAATGCCGCAGAGTCAAAAAGGGGTTCTGACCGAACACTATTGAGAAAGCAATCCAATAAATCGATTATGATTTCGAATCAGGAAAGATTAAAAACACAAGCAAAATACATAGTAACATCTCAAGGAAATGGGAACATGTAGGAATAAGAATAATAAGGTCTATTCTTTTTTTGTTTTGTTGACCTTCTAAGTAAAAACAGAAGGGGGGAAATCACTAAAAACGAGAAATCACTATCTCTTACAGATCTCTATTTCCCCATTTGATCTAATCCGTACCCCCTTTTCCGATTATCGCTGCGAAACAGGGGGCTTGGGTAGGCGTTACCGAAAAGAAAGCATTTCTTTTGACTCTCTTTTCTAGAAAAGTCAATTATTCATCCAATCTAATATTGATTGGATACCTGAGCACTCAGAGATTCTCGCAAGTCCGTCTTATATAAAGCAACTTCCGACCCCTTCCAAAACTATTAATTGAATTTCTTATCAGGCTCTACAATTTGATTCAAGATCCAGTCATTAGCCACTCCCTTAGTAATAGAAGGGAATCGTGAAGTCTTGATAACCCCTCTACCAGTAGATTCGAATATTTCCTTGAATCCTAGATGCGAACGGGGCTTCACAATCTTTTCTTTTAGAAAACCTTTAGACCACATACTTAGAATCAAACAAAGTATCAACAGCCTGTTTCCTATGCTTCTACGGGGGAAGCATTCTGCGAGTTCTATCAGAAGAACAGAAAAGAAGAGGAGATTTCGAGTTTTTGGTAATCAGGCGACACCCGGATTTGAACTGGGGAAAAAGGATTTGCAGTCCCCCGCCTTACCACTCGGCCATGCCGCCAAAATGATACAAAATAGATACAAATTTCCCGGATTACTGAATTTTTATTGTACTTGCATTTTGACTTCTGTTTTCCTTAATCCTTTTCTTCCAAACCCCCTTTTGGTTGGATTTTATCCACCCCTTCAATTTATTGTATAGTATCTGAAAATACACATTTGATTTCTCAATAGAAAAGCGAGAGAATGTTTTTAGCATTGTGTATTTTCAGCCGAGAAATTGGAACCATTAACTATTGACTCCTTAGTTCGAATTCATGAACGATTCTGGGATTTGAATTTCAAATTGTGTTTTCCTAATGACATAAGAAAATAAAAATTGAGACCGAACCAATCCGTATTGATTTTTTCAATCAAAAAATCTTTCTCAACTTCAATTATAACAAAACATATGAGTATATGTAAACCCCAGAACCTAAATTGTTACACAGATATCTATTATTTAGATATGTTTATTTAGATATGTTGTCGATAGGGAATTATCATAAAATTATCCTACTTCATGCATTGAATAGAAATTCTCTTTTGATAGAGCACAGCCGGGGCTATTCGGAATAGCCCCGGCAATAAAAGAAAAGTCGGATATTCTAGCTATCTGGATACGTGTTTAATAAATGCAACCCTTCTTATACAATACACTTCCAATTGTATTCTACTCAAAAATAAGTAAAGTACAAATATCTCTCTTCTCTTTGAATCGTTTTTTGAACAAGTAAATCCCTAAGCTAAGGTGGTTAAGTGCTAAAAAATAGATTCTATCTGATTTTTTGTCTTTGTCTCCCAAATACCGAATCTTTTTCTTTTTCTCAAATTCGAATATGTAATATCATAATAATGGTATAATTTTAATCATTTTTTTTGTTTTGCGATTCTATACAAAACCCTATGACCTTAATAAGTCTAAGTGACAGAATTCTGTTTCTAGGATT